TTTTTTAAATGATTCATATCGTCAAGTGTACCCATTCCAAATTTCATTTCAATCAAACGATCTGTAGCTGCCAATATATCTCTCGGTAACAAAAATGTATTGGTATGAGGTATATCAAGATTCAGTCTCCGGTTCATATTTAATCGACCAATCCTTCCTAATTCACATCTTTGTTGAAAGAATTTCTTTTGTAATTCCTTACATAAGGATTCAGAAAATACCGGATCGCCCCCTACACAAGTAAATTGTTGATAAAACTCCAAAATGGCATTTTCCTTTGATCCAATTTTTTTTTTTTCCTTATCATTCAGGAAAGCTAAGAAAATCTCAGGGTAACACACATTCTCTAAAATTTGTCGTAGATTCAAACCCATAGCTGATGATAGAACTAGAATAGATATTTTCTGTTTCCTACTCACGCGGGCCCATATTCTTGCTTTTCTATCAATCTCTAATTCTATTCTCCCCCCCCAATCTGATATTATAGTACCAATATAGACCGAAATTCCGTTATGATCCAATTCTGAGCGGTAATAAATACCGGGGCTTTGCAATATTTGATTGATTACAATTCTGTATATTCCATTTATTAGAAAAGTTCCTAGGGAATTCATTAGAGGAATGTTTCCAATAAAAATTTTTTGTTCTTGTATATCCCTACTGTTTTTCCAAATTAATCCCGCGGATACATATAATTCAGAAGAATATGTAAGTGATTCATATACAGCATCTCCTTCTTTTATCAATGGTTCGACTAATTGATATGTTTCCACAAATAATTGAAATTCAATTTCTTGATCTGTATCTTCAATTTTTGGAAACTTAGAAAACTCTTCTGTTAAGCCCTGATCAATGAACCTACAAAATCCTTCAAATTGGATTTGATTAAATCCAGGTATTGTAGACATTCCCTCATTTACATCCTCGAGCATTTTTAATTTCCCGTTTATTAACTATTTTAAAAATCTCATTATTGGATCATGACTCATTCAATTCAATTATATAGATCGATCTAGTAATGATAGAATTTTTATTCTGTTTACAGAATCGCATAAAATTTTATCTAACTCCACAGATGGAATGTATGAAATACATATGAACGGTGGAATAAAGATAATTTTATACTCAAATTCGAATTTGCAAGAAATACAACTGGAAAGGGGTTGAGAAATTACACTTAACTTCGACTTAGGAAATTTTGTATAGAATAGCAAAACAAAACGTGATTTAATTTCTACCATTATTATGATATTACATATTCCAATATGATTATAATATCCGTAAAATAAATGGATTCAGGATTTCATCTTTCGATGAGATAAAGAACCAATAATCAGAAACAATAGAAAGTTTATTTTTTTTAAGACTTAGTTATCTTTTTCGTGGATTTCTTTGTTTAATTCAAAAAAAATTGCATATACATAGAAAAGATGTATTTTTATCTATTTGTATATATTTTCGATTTATATATATTTTATTTATATATATAATATATAAAATTATAATATATAAAATTCGATTCTAATTATATAGAATATATAAAAATAAAAGAATATATAAACAAAACTATTGAAGTGCATAAGAAGGCTTATTAAGCATATCCAGATAGAACTAGATAGAGCTATGTCTATATATATTCCTATCTCCCCCTTTACTGCAGTTGCATTTTTGACAGCACATGCCGTGCTCTATCAAAAATTCTATTCAATGAAAAATTGAATAGAAATTTTGATAGAGGAATTATAGACAGATAAGATATCAGATTAGCTATCTGTGTAAAATTTTATGTTCTAGGGTTTACATATACCCATAATTGGTGTTATAATTCAAATTGAGAATAATTTTGTATTGAAAAGAATCAATACTGATTGGTTAGGTATCCATTTTTTTTCTGATATCATTAAGATTAGGGAAATACAATTTTGATTCAAATCCATGAATCGTTCGTAAATTCACAGTCAATAGTTAATGGTTCAAATTTGTCCTTAATTTTTTCTTTTGTGAAAGAAAAGTCACTTTTTTATTTCATATAGAAAGAAGAAAGAATTTAAATAGTGTATGTTTTGAAATACTATACAAAATTAATTGAAAAAATAAATCCAATCAAAAAAAAGAAGGATTTATTTTTCGGAATTTAGGAAAGGGATTAAAAAAATGGGATTCACGGTGCAAGTACAAAAAAAAAGAGTCCCCCTTCCAAAATAAAGGAGGACGATATTTTTGTCTATTTTGTGTCGTCTTGGCGGCATGGCCGAGTGGTAAGGCGGGGGACTGCAAATCCTTTTTCCCCAGTTCAAATCCGGGTGTCGCCTCATCAACAAAAGACGCAAAGTACCTTATTCCCTTTTGCTGATATAATTTGTCGAATTTTCCCCCAACAGAAGCACGCGGAGGAAAAGTCACCTTGATACTTCCAAGGGTCTTACTGATTATTTTGTTTGTACTAAAAGTTTTTCAGTCATCATATAAAAACTTCTTAAAATTAATTGGCTTTTTTGGA